AAATCGAATTAATAATCGAGATTCCTTGCCGATACTTTAATAAAAAAGAAATGCATTTAATGAATAGCATAAGATTCATTGAGTTCTCTTCGCACTTCTTTGTCAAAGTGTAGAATGAAAAAGCTAATGAATCTTAAACCCATTGATAAAAGAAAAAAGAGGATAAATACTATGGTTGGGGAATAAAAGAGGGTTTGTTGGGGATAGAGGGACTTGAACCCTCACAACTTATAAAGTCGACGGATTTTCCTTTTACTAGAAATTTCATTGTTGTCAGTATTGACATGTAGAATGGGACTCTCTCTTTATCCTCGTCCGATTAATCTCCACTTTTTAAAAGATCTCAAAAACAATGAATGAAGGATTTGATTACTCAATGTTCGAGTAGAATGGATTCAGAATTTTCTATTTCATAATAATTCTGAATTTCATTTTCAAAAATAAATAAAGAACCTATATTATGATATTATGATATAGGATTCTGTGATTAATCCTTTGGTTTGCTATGCCAGTATCCATACGTGTGTATTAGATCTATAAAGCCCTTCTTTCTCTAATTTAGAGGGAGTTTCCCTACTAACACAACGTAATTACCTCGATTCGTTAGAACAGCTTCCATTGAGTCTCTGCACCTATCCTTTTCCTTTGGGTTCTAGTTTGAGAACCGCTTGTTTATCAAAAGTGGGATTTGGCTCAGGATTGCCCATTTTTAATTCCAGGGTTTCTCTGAATTTGGAAGTTACCACTTAGCAGGTTTCCATACCAAGGCTCAATACAATCAAGTCCGTAGCGTCTACCGATTTCGCCATATCCCCATTTTCCTTTTCTTTGAAACTAGGATTCCTTGTGTTATCTCTTAGTTTTTTTGAATCATTGAATTCATTATTCGACGTAGTCTAGCAGCTCATCTCTATTTGATAGACCCCACTTATTGCAATTCTGAATTGCATTGATTCTATCGTTGATATATTTCCAATTCAATCGGAATCAATATATTCCAAAGTTTTTCTCCCCCCCCCTTTTTTTATAGTATTCTAAATCATACTATAACGCTTGATATTCATTCTTTTTTTTTTCTAAGCAGAACTTCCAATGTGGAACTAGTTAATAACTAAGATTAATAATTAAGATCTTACATTTTACAGATTTCCTATATATATTCCTATTTGTTACACTATTTCTGTTATGTAAGCCCGCTTAGCTCAGAGGTTAGAGCATCGCATTTGTAATGCGAGGGTCATCGGTTCAAATCCGATAGTCGGCTTTTTTCTCTGTCGATGTTCCATGAACAAAAATCTCTCTTTTCCTCCGAATTAAATGGAGAATCCAGAGTCTATTATGTTGTTCTACCTTACAATTTTGCTAGATACAAAACATTAAAATATATAATATATATACAAAAAGTCCAGATGTTGATGAAATTACGTTTTTTGTGGTACTGTGGTACTTTAGTAGATTTTACTCTGTTTATCCTTTAGTTTAATTCAGTTTTAATTTCGATGTATTCTGTAATGTAAATACAATGAAATTTATTGTGTAAAATGAAATTTCAATAAAATAAAAAAGGAGTCTTCATGTCCCGTTATAGAGGACCTCGTTTAAAAAAAATACGCCGTCTGGGAGCTTTACCAGGACTCACTAGAAAAACACCTAAATCCGGAAGTAATCTGAAAAAGAAATTCCATTCTGGGAAAAAAGAGCAATATCGTATTCGTCTTGAAGAAAAACAGAAATTGCGTTTTCATTATGGTCTGACAGAACGACAATTACTTAGATATGTACATATGGCCGGAAAAGCAAAAAGGTCAACAGGTCAGGTTTTACTACAATTACTCGAAATGCGTTTGGATAATATCGTTTTTCGATTGGGTATGGCTTCAACCATTCCTGGGGCCCGGCAATTAGTTAACCATAGACATATTTTAGTTAATGATCGTATAGTTGATATACCAAGTTTTCGTTGCAAACCCCGAGATATTATTACTACGAAGGATAACCAAAGATCAAAACGCCTCGTTCAAAATTCTATTGCTTCATCCGATCAGGGAAAATTGCCAAAGCATTTGACGGTTGACACATTGCAATATAAGGGACAAGTACAAAAAATCCTAGATAGGAAATGGGTCGGTCTCAAAATAAATGAGTTGTTAGTTGTAGAATATTACTCTCGTCAGACTTGAACTTAACGAAAAAAGGAAAGGTTCATAAAAATTTTTCCCCTTTCCCCGAACTAAATCGCCCTAAGGCTCTTAATTCGTATTTTCCCATTCACCTAGTAGAAATAGATTCACCTTAGAATCCTTTTTCTTTTTTGTTATTTAGTCTATGTGTATTTTACATACCGCAGCAATTTGCTATAGAGAATTTCTATTAAATAAAGATATTATTGCTGCAATAAATTGTTATTTGATTTGATACATTGTGATCGGTAACGTTGATGAATTAAGAGAAACGGAAAGAGAGGGATTCGAACCCTCGGTAAACAAAAGTCTACATAGCAGTTCCAATGCTACGCCTTGAACCGCTCGGCCATCTCTCCTACATAATCTTATTATGGAAAAAAACTGAGTGAATAGCGAGTTTTCGTATCCCTGAAGTACAGGTTACAGCTACAACCGCTGGGGGATTCCAGGGCTCTATTGGAAAAATTTCTTTTCATCTAAGTGGAAGGATCCAGGATTTTTTTACTAGGAATTACGCTCCAAAAAAAGTTTTTCTTTGGGGAGAAAACCTAAATAAAAAGAGAATGGAACAATTCTTCTTATTCCATAAGAAAATAAAGGAACCCCTTAATTCTATTTGCATAAGGTACGTTATGCTGTACAATCTAAATAAAAAAAGGGGTACGCGATAATTAATGACTTTGAAAACGCGAAATAGCTGATGAGAGAAGTTGTTGTTGAGAAATAGGAAAGTGGAATTAAATCCAATCTTAGTCAAATATTTCATATCTCTTCTTATCCAAACAGAAGGAAAAGGAGACAATTCAATTTTAGTTGAGCGGAAAATCCATACCTCTCTTATCCATTTAGAGCATATGGATCGATTTATACGAATCGAATGTTTTGTTTTTATGTTATTTTGTGATAGAATGAAAAGAATTCTATATAGAATGGATTGGGAATTATGCCTAGATCCCGTATAAATGGAAATTTCATTGATAAGACCTCCTCGATTGTAGCCAATATTTTATTGCAAATAATTCCGACAACTTCAGGGGAAAAACGGGCATTTACTTATTATAGAGATGGTGCGATTTGAGTCTTTTTTTTGTTTGTTTTTTTTAGCCCTACCCACATCTCAGTCTTACGAGAAAGAGAGGGGTTTCACGTAGAGAGAACAAAATTAGTAAAGGAAACCCACGCTTGGGGAAGGTGAGGTGTGAACTAACAATTCCTTCTGTCGTGTATCCTCGATTGATGTGGCTTCAAATGCTTCAATTGTAGATTTGAGTATTGAGCGAAAGGTTACACCTACAGGATGGGTTCCATATTACAGGCCAATCCTACTCTACTAGTACCAATAGGCAGCATAAGGGAGAAAAGCACTACACCTCGAAATAGGAATCAACAAGAGAAAAACTTTGTTAGAAATTAGCCCTTTCCTGATCGGTATCAGGGTTGGGAAGAATGGTTGGGATAACAAACAACCATCAGGTTTGTACTTTGGATACCCTTATAACCATCAAAGGTCGTTGAAGTGGCTAATTCCTATAAATAGGAGGCGTTGAGAACAAAGAAATTCTTGGAGCTATCGTTTTCCTCTAGCATTAATAGAATTTATTGGTGTTAAGAAAAACCTCTTGAGGGAAGGTTGGCTAGAGATTTCTTGGAAAAATACCAGCCCCTTTCGGTCCATAATGAGATGGGACTAATTCGATTTTCATTCTATAGATTTTTCGCTTAGTATTATGTAAAGAAGGGAGGAGCCGTATGAGATGAAAACCTCATGTACGGTTTTGAAACGGAGATTTTTTGAATAGAATGAACGACCGTAACGGATGTTGGCTCAATCCGAAGGAAATTATGCGGAAGCTTTGCAGAATTATTATGAAGCTACGCGACTAGAAATTGATCCCTATGATCGAAGTTATATACTATATAACATAGGCCTTATACACACAAGCAATGGAGAGCATACAAAGGCCTTGGAATATTATTTCCGGGCGCTAGAACGAAACCCCTTCTTACCACAAGCTTTTAATAATATGGCCGTGATCTGTCATTACGTGCGACTATCTCCACTATAGAAAGAAGAAAAAAAAGATGAAATTTTCTAGTAAATACTAGAAAAAGGGCTTTCTACATAGGGATCGTCAAAACAACGATTTTGCCCTATCAGCTGTAGGAAGGAAGGACACTTCATGAGAATCCAAATAGGAATAAAGTAGAGCCTATACTACTACTCTATGGATAAAGTCTCAAATTGATAGAGAAAGCACCGTAAAGATCAATTAGTGAGCGACTAGGTCGATACAACTAAAAAAAACTGCTTAATTATACCATAATATGGGGCACAATTTAGGAATCCACTTATGTAATACAGTCGATCCACTAAGGGATTAAGCAGCGGTGTAGTATCAGATCCCAAAGATAGTAAGTTCTTTTTTCTTCCTTATGAGAAAAAGTCTTTTTCAAGGATTCTATAGAAATTTCATATATGAAAGAAACGAAACCGAGATAGTTACCTTTCAGAAAATTCGAACGAAGGATATAGGTCTATCTATGCTTCATTCTTCTGAAGGTGGGAGAAAAGATCAAACTGATTATTGATCAAAATTAGGGTTTGAAACTTAGGTAATTAACTTCTTCTGCTTAACCCAAGAAGAAATTGGATCGATTTTTGAGAAATCGAATTCAGTTAAGATAGGGGAAATAAAGATAGGAATTTCTGAGCCGTATGAGGTAGGAAACTCTCAAGTACGGTTCTAGGGGAAGGAAATGCCTATTCCGACCGAGGAGAACAGGCCATTCTACAGGGTGATTCGGAAATTGCGGAAGCTTGGTTTGATCAAGCTGCTGAGTATTGGAAACAAGCTATAGGGCTTACTCCGGGAAATTATATTGAAGCACAGAACTGGTTGAAGATTACGAAGCGCTTTGAATTTGAATAAGGGCACTCTACTTTTTCGGAAAAAAGGTGATTTGGTTGTTGATCTATTAATCAAATAATTTAGGGGGGAAGATCGAATCAAGAATTTCATTATATCCTTTTCTTCTACCTTCGATTTTATATCAAATTTCATAAGGATAAACAATAGGGATGGGCTCTAGAACAGAAGAGAATAAAGCAAATAAAAGGGGTCATTCCTGCCTAATATATATATCAGGGTGGTCTTATTCCAAATTCTAATGAGTTATCTTGGAATTTGGAATCGAATAAAAAATCTATATTATGCTCACTCAAGGAAAGTAGATGTAGATAGGGACTTATACTCTAAAAAAAAATACACTAGCTTCTTAAAAAAATTTATTACGTCGGGAAATAATTTTCCCGGATAACCGTTGTCCGTTAGGCACCTAATTCTTATGTCATAATAGATCCGAACACTTGCCTCGGATTGACTTCAATATATAATTGCTCCAGTGAATAACTAAAAAAAAATAGAAGGACGGTAGATAGTAAAGAAAAAGGCTAACCATAATATCTATCTTTCAAAGATTCACTAAAAAGACAGTTGGCAGGTCTCTTTGTATGTCTTGTCCGGAAAGAGGAGGACTTAATGATTATTCGTTCACCGGAATCAGAAGTTAAAATTGTTGTGGATAGGGATCCTGTAAAAACATCTTTTGAGGAATGGGCCAGACCCGGGCATTTCTCAAAAACATTAGCTAAGGGCCCTGATACTACCACTTGGATCTGGAACCTACATGCTGATGCTCACGATTTCGATAGTCATACTGGTGATTTGGAGGAGATCTCTCGAAAAATCTTTAGTGCTCATTTTGGCCAACTCTCCATTATCTTTCTTTGGTTGAGTGGCATGTACTTCCACGGTGCCCGTTTTTCCAATTATGAAGCATGGCTAAGCGATCCTACTCACATTGGACCTAGTGCTCAGGTAGTTTGGCCAATAGTAGGGCAAGAAATTTTGAATGGTGATGTAGGTGGGGGTTTCCGAGGAATCCAAATAACCTCCGGGTTTTTTCAGATTTGGCGAGCTTCTGGAATAACTAGTGAATTACAACTGTATTGTACCGCAATCGGTGCATTGATTTTTGCAGCGTTAATGCTTTTTGCGGGTTGGTTCCATTATCACAAAGCCGCTCCCAAATTGGCCTGGTTCCAAGATGTAGAATCCATGTTGAATCACCACTTAGCGGGGTTATTAGGACTTGGGTCTCTTTCTTGGGCGGGACACCAAATTCATGTATCTTTACCGATTAACCAATTTCTCGACGCTGGGGTTGATCCTAAGGAGATACCACTTCCTCATGAATTTATCTTGAATCGTGACCTTTTGGCTCAACTTTATCCTAGTTTTGCCGAAGGGGCAACTCCTTTTTTCACCTTGAATTGGTCCAAATACGCGGAATTTCTTAGTTTTCGCGGAGGATTAGATCCAATAACCGGGGGCCTATGGTTGAGCGATATTGCGCACCATCATTTAGCTATTGCTATTCTTTTCTTGATCGCGGGTCATATGTATAAGACCAACTGGGGTATTGGTCATGGACTTAAAGATATTTTGGAGGCTCATAAGGGCCCATTTACAGGACAAGGCCATAAGGGTCTCTATGAAATCCTAACAACATCATGGCATGCTCAATTATCTCTTAACCTCGCTATGTTAGGCTCTACAACTATTGTTGTAGCTCATCATATGTACTCTATGCCCCCCTATCCATACCTAGCTACTGACTATGGTACACAACTTTCCTTGTTCACACACCACATGTGGATTGGCGGGTTTCTAATAGTTGGTGCTGCTGCACATGCAGCCATTTTTATGGTAAGAGACTATGATCCAACTACTCGGTACAACGATCTATTAGATCGCGTCCTTAGACACCGCGATGCAATCATATCGCACCTTAACTGGGTATGTATATTTCTTGGTTTTCACAGTTTTGGCTTGTACATTCATAATGATACCATGAGTGCTTTAGGCCGTCCCCAAGATATGTTTTCGGATACTGCCATACAATTACAACCCATCTTGGCTCAATGGGTACAAAATATCCATGCTAACGCACCTGGCGTAACAGCTCCTGGTGCAACAACAAGTACCAGCTTAACGTGGGGAGGTGGCGAGTTAGTCGCTGTAGGCGGCAAAGTCGCTTTGCTACCTATTCCATTAGGAACCGCAGATTTTTTAGTCCACCATATTCACGCATTTACCATCCATGTGACTGTATTAATACTTTTAAAAGGCGTTTTATTTGCTCGCAGTTCTCGTTTGATACCTGATAAAGCAAATCTCGGTTTTCGCTTCCCTTGCGACGGGCCTGGGCGAGGGGGAACATGTCAAGTATCCGCCTGGGATCATGTTTTCTTAGG